CCCGGCGGATGGGTTATCCCTGGAGTGGCTATTTATGATACAATGCAATTTGTGCGACCAGATGTACAGACAATATGCATGGGATTAGCCGCTTCAATGGGATCTTTTATCTTGGCCGGAGGAGAAATTACCAAACGTCTAGCATTCCCTCACGCTCGGCGCCAATGAGGTTTTTATTTGAGAGAAAAAAATAAGACTATGCCTTCGCCATATGAATATTAAGTAATAATAGCATGGCACTTTGAATTCGATATCAAAATTTTTATTGTTTTTTCAAAACATTTGATTATGTATCGAGAGAGTAGTATGAGATAAAAGGTATTTCCTGTTTTTTATATTGGAGATTCCAGTTCAGCGTCACAAACTTTTTTATTTTCATACCGGGGCTTAGTTGTATTCTGAAAGAATTCGAAAAAAAAAAAAAGATTATTTTTTTCCTTAATTTTACAAAAAGCAACTTTGGGATTGCTGAAACACAGACAAACCAAATAATATTAATAATTTAATATAAATAATATAAATATATATAAAGCAACGGAACCATCATAGTATTTTTGAACTCCTACGAAAGGAAGGGTGGTAATTTGATCATTTACAGATCTGGGTTTGATAGATCCTATTTTTTTCTTTGATGGAAGGTAAAGGTCAATTTTATTATAGAGCCGTATGCAATGCATAAAAGATGCCCGTACGGTTGTGGTTGTTCAATTCTATCTTTTTTTTTTTTATTCTTTCTTTTCTATTCATCATGCAAAATAGAGGAACCCCTCTTTTGTTATACCATCAGGGTAATGATTCATCAACCTGCTAGTTCTTTTTATGAGGCACAAACGGGAGAATTTATCCTGGAAGCGGAAGAGCTGCTAAAACTGCGTGAAACCCTCACAAGGGTTTATGTACAAAGAACGGACAAACCCTTATGGGTTGTCTCGGAAGACATGGAAAGAGATGTTTTTATGTCAGCAACAGAAGCCCAAGCTTATGGAATTGTTGATGTTGTAGCGGTGGTTGAGTGAAAAGCCTGGATTTTTTTCGCGCAAATTCTCGAGTTCCTATTTTATATTTTTGCTGAATTTACTATAAAATTCAATAGAAGTAATTAAAAATTATCAGGTGAATTTACTATAAAATTCAATAGAAGTAATTAAAAATTATCAGGTTAGGATCGATCTAAACCAGCCCATTATTTATATGATATGATTCAACATGCCAACTATTAAACAACTTATTAGAAATACAAGACAGCCAATCAGAAATGTCACAAAATCCCCCGCGCTTCGGGGATGCCCTCAGCGTCGAGGAACATGTACTAGGGTGTATGTGCGACTCGTTCAGATCATGAGCTGGGATAAAAGAAAACCTTTTCTAGTATCAATGATAAGTACCGGGGAATAGGATAGAATAGAAAAAGAAGTCCGTTCAATTCAGTATAAAAAAAATAATCTATCCATTCATTCTATTGTGTATGAAATTTATGGTTTCCATTGGTGCAAATCCAATCACCTCAATTTAAGATGAGAAGCAATTCTCCATTGGTAGCAAATGGTTATCCATTAAGCGGAGAAAATCCTACTTAAAAATAAAAACATAAAACTTAGGCCCCTCTTGCAAGAACGGACTAACAGGGTTAGCTACCCAGCCAACTTTCATAATTAAATACCGTTACTGTGTAAGTAGATCTAATCGTGAAAGACCTATTACTGGATAATTCATGGGTAGAGCCAAAGAATGTGAACTATACAAGTTACTAATAACATTGATTAAATGAAGTAAAGGCTCCGGTGTATAGAGAAAACCTCACCGTTTAAGAAGTAACCATATAAACGAAGGAAGCCACTATTTCTTTATCCATTTATATTTTTTATTTATTATATTTTGATACCTAGTAAAATGAAATTTCTTATTTCGATGTCTAGAAAAAAGAAAAATAGCGGTCGGGAAGGTTATAGTAGCCAAAGTCATTGGAATTTTTAGTTTATATATTGGAAAAAAGCTTTGTTATTAATAGACTAGGAAAGGGAAAAAGAATAACTGAAAGAAAGGAAATCTATTAGTTATTCGTCAAAGTTTCATTTATTCAATGACCAGAATTAGACGGGGAAATATAGCTCGGAGACGTAGAACAAAAATTCGTTTATTTGCATCAAGCTTTCGAGGGGCTCATTCAAGACTTACTCGAACAATTACTCAACAGAAAATAAGAGCTTTGGTTTCGTCGCATCGGGATAGGGATAAGCAAAAGATAAATTTTCGCCGTTTGTGGATCACTCGAATAAACGCAGTAATTCGTGAAATAGGGGTATCCTATAGTTATAGTAGATTAATACACGACCTATATAAGAAACAGGTGCTTCTTAATCGTAAAATACTTGCACAAATAGCTATATCAAATAAAAATTGTCTTTATATGATTTCCAATGAGATCATAAAAGAAGTAGATTGGAAAGAATCCACCGGAATAATTTAAACGGAGTTCCCCGGAGAATGAACTCCGGGAGGGTAAAGTCAAAATAAATATGATAAAAAAATAGTAAAACTGAATGAACACACTCAAAAAAATCTTTATTCTTCCCCGATTCTTTTTTTTCTTACGACACAATAATTCAATCTATATTTTTCATATTTTTCGAACAAAACATCAATCTGCGTTTGAGTTCGGATTTTACTTTTTTTAGTCAAGTGAAGAAAGAGTAAGCCTATTTATTTCTGGCTCGAAGACCCGCAGTTCTGGTGGTCGACTCGGTTCTTTCAAACTGTTTCTCATTATTAAGAAAAGGTAACAAAGATAAAATACGAGCTTGTTTTATAGCAATAGTAATTAATCGTTGTTGTTTCAAGGTCAATCTATTCACCCGTCTAGATAATATTTTTCCTTGTTCGCTAATAAATCGACTAATTAAACTCATGTTTCTATAATCAATTCGATCCCCCGATTGAATCGGGGGCAAACGCCTACGAAAAGATCGCTTGGATTTAAGAAAAGGCCGCTTGGATTTATCCATGGTTTGTTTAGTTTATTCCTTATCCCGAAAATCCTATTTCGGTCGGATCTAAAATGAATTAGAATAAATAGGATTTGGTTTGTTTATATTAATTTTTAATTTTATGTTATATATATAATATTTAATTATGTTATATATAATATTTAACTTTAATGTTCTATATAGAATGTTATTTTTACCCTTCCTTGGAAGGGTTACATACATGTGCTCGATTCGATCTATTTCTTTATCTCCCCATGAATCATATGTTTGTAACAAAATGGACAGAATTTTCTCAATTCCAATCGATTAGGCGTGTTGTGACGATTCTTTTCAGTAATATATCTGGAAATACCCGTTGATACCTTATTACCACCGTTTCGAACACAACCGGTACATTCCAAAATAACCGTTATTCGGACATCTTTTCCCTTGGCCATGAACCCCCCTTGGATTTTTGATTTACTCAACTCTTCTATTTTCGATCCGAAACGAAGAAGAAGGAAGGAAGGATAAATAGAAGTTATTAACTTGAAATCCAATTATGAAAACTTTCGCTGCAATCAATATACTAAAAAAATTTCTAAACTTTATTTCAAATTCAAATCACAGTATTTCACTTACATTTTAAGTACCTTGTTTGTATAAGAGTCTTGTCCTAGATCTAGGCCCCACCCTGTTTATTCTACCTCCATCCCTAGTTAATTTTTGAATTGAATAATTTATTTAATTCAAACTTGAACCCAAGTCTCGAAGCTGTTGAATACACCTTTTCTTTTTTTCTCTTTCCTCCCTCTTATTCTAAAAGGAAAAGGGGAAAAAAGAGAAAAAGGGGGCAAAGGATTAGTCACAAATATTTAATTGTATCTCGAATCTCCGTTATTTGGTACCGTATCAATAACTAGAATCAAAAAAAGGGGAATGTCAATGCATCTGGGAAAAAACGATTAATCTCTATCAATAGACCTGCTAAAGACCCGAACCATAGAGTACTTAATACCGGTGCCACGGAAAGATATGTTTTTAGATCTCGCATTGAAAAATCTCCTTCCTTCTTTTATTGTAATCTAAAATGGTAATACATAAATGATCAGATGCATATGCAGTTAAGAACCTTGTACACGGAATCCCTAATTCAAATTGAAATGTACAACTATCCAGTAAATAAAATTTTTTATTAAAACATAAAAAAACGTTCCTCTCTTCCCGAGCATTACCGAAAACTACTCATTTATTTTTACGACAGGTTCCGTTCCGTATTTCATACGTATATAAGACTTTTCTTTTACTATTATTATATGTTAAATGGGACCAAAAAGACGAAATGCCTATATAAATTGTATATATCAATGGAGGAAATAACGATGTGGAAAACAAAACAAGAATTCTATACAATGACACTGTAGACCAATTGGAGGGATGTAGCGCAGCTTGGTAGCGCGTTTGTTTTGGGTACAAAATGTCACAGGTTCAAATCCTGTCATCCCTACCTATTACTTCTTCGTTGAGCAGTAACGAGGGATTAATTAAGATCGATTCCAATATATTAATATTATATAATCTCGTTCATTATCATTAAACTGGGGTTAAAAAAAGTGTCTTTACAGTCTTCTCTTTTCTGATAAGAAAGCGCTCTTAGTTCAGTTCGGTAGAACGCGGGTCTCCAAAACCCGATGTCGTAGGTTCAAATCCTACAGAGCGTGATTTCGTCCTTATTTTTCTTAGATAAAATTAGACTGAAAGAGCTTCACTAACTTGAACCGCAATCTGAATTTGACCTCCTTTGTATTAAAGAAAGTAGGAGGTCAATCAAAAAAAGCGATAGTAATTAATCAAAGGTCCGATTGATCACCACGCCTATATTGTAAATATGCAGTTACGAATAATCCAGCCAAAGTAACAGGAATTAGACCTAACACGATTCCAAATAGAAAAACTTCAATCATTGCAATTTATTTGAAAGGATAAAAGGGAGGTAATATCTATACCTAAATATTAATCTGAATTACCATGAATCTC